CGGCAATATCGTAATGAAAGGAAAATAGGAGTTTTTCGCTAGGTAGTTGACCAAATAGGATCGTCCAAGTCCTATAGAACCTATCACTAAAATACCCCTAGAGGGGGATAAGGGTACCCGGAGCGAAAAGGGTTTTCGATGAGATGGGACAGGAAAAGGATCAGCCCCAGACGAGGTTTGTGCATAAGTGATTGCCTGATAATAAGCAAGGAATATCCGTTTTTCTGCTAAACAGGATGTATTGAACTCATAATTTAGGAGATCCTTTTTATGAATGTCAACTATGTTTCGTAAGTAAAATTCGCCCGGTTGTTCAATCATTTGATCATCATATTCATTCTTTGCTAAATGATCACTATGAGTCAGCAGACTCCCTAAAATTTTCTCAATCCTTGTTTCTGGCGTTACGGTGGAGAACTGAATCAAGACTTCTCTTTCTTCATCCTCAACCCAATTACTGTTTGCGGCCCAGTAGTCTATTTTCTCATCAATCCAATACGCCTTCGCGTTTTTTCTTTTTCTTAGCAATGAATAGATCTCTTTACTTGTATGACTTAGATATCTCGTATTTCTCGAAAAAGTGATTTGATTGATGAGGATACTTAAGAGATTGATGAAGAGATTGATGATCTCGCTGAGATTGCTATTCCAAAATTTCTTCTTCTTAACGCGTATTCCATAAACATCACCTACTAACATGTTTGCCAGAGCACCTAGAAAGAAATTAGTTAACCTTAAAGAAATCGATTCAGATGGAGGATACTGATCCAGAAGTTTTTCCAACTCAATCTCAATCATAGATGATTCCATGATCAAAGATTTGACCTTTTCGAAGTCACTAAAGGCATCGAAAAGAGAGAAAAGACTTGTACAAACGAGATATCCAGCAACAAGAAAAAGGAAACGGATTGAAGCGTGGAACGCCCGATGATTTGTCGAGCTCAGATGTGTCGATATCCATGGTGACTCATTCTGTCGATGAATCCTGTCTTGGTACAGAAGAAGATTATGGAAACACTTCCTCGGAATCTTACTTATCCGATTCCATTTCGTCTTCCATCGTAGAAGACACAATTGAATCTTAAGAATTCGCAATTTTTGACTGTTCCTTAGTCTCTGCAATAGGTCTGAAACAATATGTAAAAATAGCAACTTTAGATATCTGTACCCTTTCAAAGTAAGGGCCCATGGCATATATTTTTTGAATAGATTCCATTTTGAGAGATATGGTTTGAATAGATTCCATTTTGAGCGAGTTGAAACAGCACTATCTCGTTGCAAGGTTCTCTCTATCTCCTCAAAGATGCTCTGCATATAAAAACGCTGTTTTTTCCTCTTTTCGGAAAGACGCTCTTTTTTCCCCTTTTTGGATGGTAAATATTTCTCAGAACATGGAGTGTGAATCAAACCCATGTTTGAATTGAGATACTGATGCAAGTTCTTCCATTCTGAATCAGCTAGATTCATATCTGAAAGAGGTTGACAATAAGTTCTTTCCAAATTGACTATTTGGCCCTCTGTTAGAGGTGTTCCAGAAATGTCTGCGATCGAGTAAATAGCTCTACGACCGAATGGATCGGATCGACTTGGAAAATGGAAAGATTTGTACAAGTTATCCGTTTCGTCACCACTTTGTGGAAAATCCTTAGGTATGAATATGTTAGATACCTCTGACTCAATTGCTGAAAGAGTCTCTCTCCCCCAAAAAGCATGTTTTTTTTTACCGACGCACAAAGAAAATATTTTGTTGCGAATGAACAAAGTATTGAGGAATTGTCCATACGTAAAATCAGAATTCTTGCTATGGGCCTTTTCCACATAAAAGGGGAATCTTTTGTTACAATCGAAGCAGAAGTGATGTGGATTATTCAAGAATCGAAGTCGATTTGCTTTATAAAAAGAAGATAGCAACGAACTTTTATGAAATGGTTTCACGGGATTCAGCCAACTGTATTGATCAATCATCCACTTTGGTATCTTATTGAACAAAAATGGTGATATTGTTCCTCCATTGATCAAGAATTTCGGTTTTTGGGAAGTCTCATGATCATCCAATAAGACGGGTTTCAATTTTTTCAAAGAAACGATTTGAAGACCTATTGATTCTAACAACTGATTGCAGAGTTGATCCTTCGGACCTTGCAATTCATAGATGTAGATCGCGGACCTATGAATGGGAGTATTCCCGAAACTCACAAAGAAAAAAGGAAGTGAGTTAGACAAAAAGAAAGAAAACTTGAGAAGTCGCTTGGACAAAAAGAAACGAAGTGGCTTAGACAACTCGGCGATAATCTCAAACCAACCCATCGAAGATTCAATAACTCGAAAACGGCTCTTCTGCTCAGAAACGAAATGTTCCTGGAAATTCTTGATCCAAGTGGACCATTTGTATCTATATGCATCAGGATCCCGATTCAGGGATCTCTCGGTTTGAGAAATAAGAATAAGAGGATTGAACCATCTCTTCTGACTCGTTTGCAAATTCGATAAATGTTGGTTG